TAGTCTTTCAATTGGTAGGGTATTTTTGCTTATCCTCGTCAAGTTGAAACTTAGGGAAGTGCTTTATAAACATATGTATAAAAAGAACATATTTCCTTTAGCTCCGTCATGCCTACTATAACTAGTTATTTTGGTTTTCTCCTAGCAGCTTTAACTATAACTTCGGCTCTATTTATTGGTCTGAGTAAGATAGGACTTATTTGAAATTAATTGAATGAATAATTCATAAAAATCAATCTTTCTGCGGTATTTCACATATTGTCTAGTTCCTTGCCGTACCGCGCTAATTCCGAATTATTGGTTATTGAGATTCCTAGGCAAGACGGATTACTATTTAGGGATAGATATTACCCCTCTTTTTAACCTTTCAAAAAAAAAAAGAAATAAAATTCAAATGATTGAAGTCTTTCTATTTGGAATCGTCTTAGGTCTAATTCCTATTACTTTGGCTGGATTATTCGTAACCGCATATTTACAATACAGACGTGGTGATCAGTTGGACCTTTGATTAATTAACATCTCTTTTCTTAACTGACCCCCCTTTCTTTAATTTAATCCGAGGAGGGGTCAGGACAGGGTCAAATTCAGATTGCTGTTCAATTATTTCAGTTCAACGTGTGTGATTTTCGATCTAAAACAACAAGAGCGGAATCACGCTCTGTAGGATTTGAACCTACGACATTGGGTTTTGGAGACCCACGTTCTACCGAACTGAACTAAGAGCGCTTTCTTATCACAACGGAAAAGAAAAGACTGGAAATAAGTCATTTTTTACCCCAACAATTCTTGTATGTGTATACTATCATATATCATAAAAAGAAAGATGATGTATGTCAAAATTCGAAATCAATCTAAAAAAAAAAAAAAAGGATCTTGCGCTACTGCTGCTGCTCTGAGCGGTAATTGGTAGGGATGACAGGATTTGAACCCGTGACATTTTGTACCCAAAACAAACGCGCTACCACGCTGCGCTACATCCCTTTCAACGGTCTACAGTATCATTGTAAAGAATACCCATCTTGTTTCCACATCCTATTCCCTCTATTGATATGCAAAATGGATCTTGCCTTTTCTTGTTTTTGGTCTCATATCATATAACATATAATAATAATAAATTATTATTTTTCTTGGGAATTCTCAGGCGTAAAGCGGACCATTTTTCTGCTTTAAGGAAAAAAAAAAGAAAAAATCTTATCTACTGAATCACTACTGAATCATTGCGCATTTCAATTTGAATTAAAGATTCCGCGCACAAATACAAGTGGCCTTTAACTCCATATACATCTCTTACCATAATCTATTACAATAGGGAATACAAAAACAAAAAAGAAGGAGGATTTTCAATGCGAGATCTAAAAACATATCTTTCCGTGGCACCAGTACTAAGTACTCTATGGTTCGGGTCTTTAGCAGGGTTATTGATAGAAATTAACCGTTTATTCCCGGACGCATTGACATTTCCTTTTTTTTCATTCTAGTTATTGAATTGGAACAGAGTGAAGAAGATTAGAGCTAGAATCAAATATTTTTGACTAATCTCTCTTTCCCCTCTTTTCTTTTTTTTTTTACAATTAAATAGAAAGGAGGAAAACGAAAGAAAAATGGGACTTCAACCTCAGTGAAACTCGGGTTCAGGCTCCAATTAAATTAAATATCTAGTTAAAAGAAAATAGACAGTGAAAAGAAAACAGAAATGGAAAATGTGGCTAGTGTAAGAGTAGCCTACATTACACGATACTTAAATGTGGACTGGGATTAGCAATCTAGTTAGCAATTTTTGTATTACTTATTATTTTCTATTTATTTACTATATTGATTGCAATAAAATTGATTGTAATAAAATCTTTATTTCAGAATTTTTTTTTGAGTGGTTAATAACTTTTACTTTTTTGTCCCTTGTTTATTATTCGGTTCGGGTCGGAAAATAGAAGGGTTGGGTGAATCAAAAACCCAAAGGAGGGCCATGGCCAAGGGTAAAGATGTCCGAGTAAGGGTTATTTTGGAATGTACTAGTTGTGTTCGAAACGGTGTTAATAAGGAATTAAGGGGTATTTCCAGATATATTACTCAAAAGAATCGACACAATACACCTAGCCGATTGGAATTGAGAAAATTCTGTCTCTATTGTTACAAACATACACTTCATGGGGAGATAAAAAAATAGCTAGAGTCGAACCGCGTGGTTGTGTGTCACTATTGCGAGTAACATGAAAAAATAATATAGATATATATCTATATTATTTCATATATTGAAATAAAAACAAATAAATAAATATAGACAAACCAAATCTTCTAATTGATTCTATAACTCATTTTTAGATTTCATCGAAATGGGATTTTATAGATAAGGAATAAACAAATTATGGATAAAACCAAGCGACTCTTTCTTAAAACCAAGCGATCTTTTCGTAGGCGTTTGCCCCCGATACAATCGGGGGATCGAATTGATTATAGAAACATGACTTTAATTAATCGATTTCTTAGTGAACAAGGAAAAATATTATCTAGACGGGTGAATAGATTGACCTTAAAAGAACAACGATTAATTACTATTGCTATAAAACAAGCTCGTATTTTATCTCCGTTACCTTTTCTTAATAATGACAAACAATTTGAAAGAAGTGGGTCGATCACTAGAACTCCAGGTCTTCGAACCAGAAAAAAATAGGCTTACTCTTCAATTAAATCAAAATTCCAATCGGAACTCAAACCCGGATGGACGTTTTGTTCAAAAAATCCGAGAAGTAGTCGTGTCATAAGAAAGAAAAAATTGGGGAAAAAGAATAAAATAAATCTTTTTTTATTTAGCGTGTTCGCTCATTTTGACGACTTTATCATATTATTTCTACTCTACCCTCCTGGAGTTCATTCTCCAGAGAACTCCGTTTAAAAGAGAACTCCGTTTAAAAATTATAATGGACTCCTTCCAATTTCCTTTTTTAGGATCTCATTGGAAATCATATAAAGACAATTCCTATTTGATATAGCTATTTGTGCAAGTATCTTACGATTAAGAACCAACTGCGCCTTATACAGATTGTGTATTAATCTACTATAAATAAAGGATACCATATTTACGCGAATTACTGCATTTATTCGAGTGATCCATAAACGGCGAAAATCCCTTTTTTGTCTATTTCTATCACGATGAGCCGAAACCAAAGCTCTTATTTTCTGTTGAGTACTTGTTCGACTAAGTCTTGAATGAGCCCCGCGAAAGCTTGATGCAAATAAACGCATTTTTGTTCTACGTCTCCGAGCTATATATCCTCGTCTAATTCTGGTCATTGAATAAATGAAACTTTGATGAATAACTAATAACTAATTGATTTCCTTTCTTTCAGTTATTCTTTTCCCCTTTACTAGTCTATTAATAACAAAACGGACTCTTCCAATTTATAAAAAAAAAAATTCCAATGGCTTTTGCTACTCGAACCTTACCGACCACTCTTTTACCTTTTTTCGGGGCATTGGAAATAAAATAGTAAAAATCAAGTACTAAATAGATAAAGAAATTGTGGGTTCCGTCGTCTCTATGATTACTTCTTAAACAGTGAGGCCCTCTCTATACACCGGAGCCACTTCCTTCATTTGGTAACTTGTACAGTTACCACTCTTAGGCTCTACCCATGAATTTTCTAGTAATAGGTCTTTCATAATGAGATAGACCTTATACAGTAACGGTATTTAATTATGAAGATTGGTGGGGTAGCTGACCCTGTTAGTCCGTTCTTGCAAGAGTAGAAAGATAATCTTTCTGCTTTTTTTATAGTATTTCCCCCGCTTAATGGGTAACTATTTGTTACCAATGGGGATTCTTTCTCACCTTAAATTGCAAATCGAGGCGGTTGAATTTGCGCTAGTGGAAACCATAAATTTCATACACAATAGAAAGATATGCTAGATCTATTTTTTTTTTTAGCTAGTGAATGCAGTTCTTCTTCTTCCATTCTATCCGATTCACTGGTACTGATCGTTCATACTTTAAAAGTGTTTTCTTTCTTTTATTTTGTCTCAGCCCATGATTGAAACGAGTCGCACATACACCCTTGTACATGTTCCTCGGCGCTGAGGGCATCCCCCAAGAGCGGGGGATTTTGTAACGTTTCTGATTGGCTGTCTTGGGTTTCTAATAAGTTGTTTAATAGTTGGCATGCTGAATTATCCATTATGGGTTGGTTTAGATCGATCCTAACCATATGATTATGAATTTCTTCTGTTTATATTTAATATTCTATTAAACCCTTAAGGAGTCACTGCTATGTTTTATCCAACCGCTACAAGATCCACAATTCCATGAGCTTGGGCTTCTGTTGCTGACATAAAAGTATCCCTTTCCATGTCTTCGGAGACAACCCATAAGGGCTTGCCCGATCTTTGTACATAAACCATTGTAAGGATTTCGCGCAGTCTCAGCAGTTCTTCCGTATCCAGGATAAATTCTCCCGTTTGTGCCCCATAAAAAGCACCAATAGGTTGATGGATCATGACCCTGATGATATATTAGAACCTAAAAAAAGGTTCCTCTATCTCGCACGATTAGCCGAGTGGAAGAGATAAAGAAAAAGATAGAATTGAACAACCGTACGGGCATTTTTTTCGCATTGCATACGGCTCGCCGATGGGATTAATGGAATTTACTTTTTACCTTTCATCAAACAAGGAGAAATTTTGGTTATACCCAGATCGGTAAATGATCCAATTACCAACCTTCTTTTTTTTAGAAGTTCAAAAATACTATGATGGCTCCGTTGCTTTATCTATTTATTTCGTTTGTGATTCAGCAATCCCAAAGTGTCTTTTTTTTTTTCGTACTCTTTCATACCATAAATATTATTAATAACCTTCCGGCGTGAAAAAAGTTTGTGACGCCGCAATAGGCCGACGATAGGTAAGATAAACTCGGAATACCACTCCTTTCTCTCATACTACTGCTTCGATACATAATCGAATATTAAAAAACAAAACACTAACAATTTTCATATCGAATTCGAAGTGCCATGCTATTATTACTTAATCTTAAAAATTCATATGGCGAAGGCATAGTCTTATTTTTTCTCTCAAATAAAAAACTCATTGGCGCCAAGCGTGAGGGAATGCTAGACGTTTGGTACTTGCTCCTGCGGCCAGGAGAAAAGACCCCATGGAGGCAGCCAATCCCATGCATATTGTCTGTACATCTGGTCGCACAAATTGCATAGTATCATAAATTGCTATTCCGGGTATTACCCATCCGCCGGGAGAGTTGATAAATAAATACAAATCCTTGGTCTCGTTTTCTATACTGAGATATACCATAATACCAATAAGTTGATTCGAGATATCACTCTCAACCATTTGACCTAAAAAAAGTAATCTTTCTCGATAAAGTCGGTTGATTAGGATAAACCGTATCCCTTCGGAGCCGTACAGGCATCTTTTGATGCATACGGTTCGACAAAACTTACGAAACAAAAATCAATGTGTAGCTCCCAGCCCTTTTCTTTTCTTTTTTCCTAGCAGGCTCCTTCTATCGAGTGGGCTTTTCTTTCATTTTTCAAGAACGATGCGTTTAGACGGTTTTCCTATACCTATTATATTCTAATTCTAATATAAAAAAGCAATTCACTAAACTTATCGACTTATTGAACTAACTTTTCATTGATGTATTTTTTCATCGCGATCCAATCCAAAAATAACGATGCCTTTTTCTTGTTCCTGAATTGAATGGGCTTCTTCCAATTTTTTAGGTTTATGCTCTACTCCGAGTAAGGATCCGCCCGATTTTGATTTGCACATATAGGACAAATGGTCCCAATACCGCGTCTCTTTTTTGTTATGACTTCCCCCCTTTTTTTGAATTCATTTCTTTCATGTCTTCCGCCCAATATTTGACGTATTCATCATATTTTTTATTCCGTTGATTATTTATTAACAGTTTGATCCGCTGATTAACAGTTTGGTTTGCGATCACTCCTATTTCGAATAAAGTTCTAAATGGAATCATTTCTGGTATAAGTAATAATCATAGATATATTACCAATTGGTTTTTGCTAAACGGAGCCTGGATACCTTATTTTTTTGGTCCAACCAAGACAACCATAAAATTGATTTATTGCTAATATTAAGCTGGATACCTCCTCACGAAATAAATCCAATTGCACTTCATTGCATTTCACGCTACAAATTTTTGAGAATTCAATCAAATTTTTTGGGCGAAACAGAGGATATCTCGATCGGGGGAGAGAATGGGGAAATCCCATATGACCCAATAGATCTGACAAGTCGCACTATATGTCAACCCAAGATGGATGCTTGTCCCCGGGACTTCTATAAGGTACTTTTGGAACACCAATAGGCATAAAATGAAAAAAAAAATTAAGTACTCTAGTTCACTTTGATGTGGAAGCGTAATAATAAGCTTCTTGTCTTAATAATATTGGCTGTTATCTTAGTTTATATATCGATTGACTAAGTTCATAAAATAAAGGAAAATTCTTACGAATAGGGCTTTTGAATGATGACCAAATATGGATGCGTTTGCTCATAGAAAAGTGAATCAGCCCCCATTGCGTATTGGTACTTATCGAGTATAGAATAGATCTGCTTCTCTTTTTTCCTACGAACCGAACCCTTCCATTATTACTAATAGAATAGAACAAATATTAATATGAATCCTTTTTTCGAGATAATTCCCTGAAAAAAGAAGGGAGGGCACATAGCATAGTTTTTTTCAATGCAATAAAGTTACATAGTGTCTATTTTTTATTAATAAAGGGGTAGTCCCATGGGTTTGCCTTGGTATCGTGTTCATACCGTCGTATTGAATGATCCCGGTCGTTTGATTGCTGTCCATATAATGCATACAGCCTTGGTTGCGGGTTGGGCCGGTTCAATGGCTCTATATGAATTAGCTGTTTTTGATCCCTCCGATCCAGTTCTTGATCCAATGTGGAGACAAGGCATGTTCGTTATACCCTTCATGACTCGTTTAGGAATAACCGATTCATGGGGCGGTTGGAGTATTACGGGGGGGACAGTAACCAATCCGGGTATTTGGAGTTACGAAGGTGTAGCCGGGGCACATATTGTGTTTTCGGGCTTGTGCTTTTTGGCAGCTATCTGGCATTGGGTGTATTGGGATCTAGCAATATTTGTTGATGACCGTACGGGAAAACGCTCTTTGGATTTGCCTAAAATCTTTGGAATTCATTTATTTCTCTCAGGAGTGGCTTGCTTTGGTTTTGGAACATTTCATGTAACAGGATTGTATGGTCCTGGAATATGGGTGTCCGACCCGTATGGACTAACTGGAAGGGTACAATCTGTAAATCCAGCATGGGGTGTGGAAGGTTTTGATCCTTTTGTTCCAGGAGGAATAGCCTCTCATCATATTGCAGCAGGGACATTGGGCGTATTAGCAGGCTTATTTCATCTTAGTGTCCGCCCACCTCAACGCCTATACAAAGGATTACGTATGGGCAATATTGAAACCGTTCTTTCCAGCAGCATCGCTGCTGTCTTTTTTGCAGCCTTTGTTGTTGCTGGAACTATGTGGTATGGTTCAGCAACGACTCCCATCGAATTATTTGGGCCCACCCGTTATCAATGGGATCAGGGATACTTTCAGCAAGAAATATATCGAAGAGTCAGTGCTGGACTAGCCGAAAATCAAAGTTTATCAGAAGCTTGGTCTAAAATTCCTGAAAAATTAGCTTTTTATGATTACATCGGAAATAATCCTGCGAAAGGGGGATTATTCAGGGCGGGTTCAATGGATAACGGGGATGGAATAGCTGTCGGGTGGTTAGGGCACCCTATCTTTAGAGATAAAGAAGGGCGTGAACTTTTTGTACGTCGTATGCCTACTTTTTTTGAAACATTTCCAGTTGTTTTGGTAGACGGAGATGGAATTGTTAGAGCCGACGTGCCTTTTCGAAGGGCAGAATCGAAGTATAGTGTCGAACAAGTAGGTGTAACCGTTGAGTTCTATGGTGGCGAACTGAATGGAGTGAGTTATAGCGATCCTGCTACTGTGAAAAAATATGCTCGACGAGCTCAATTGGGTGAAATTTTTGAATTAGATCGTGCTACTTTGAAATCCGATGGTGTTTTTCGTAGCAGTCCAAGGGGCTGGTTTACTTTTGGACACGCTTCATTTGCTCTGCTTTTCTTCTTCGGACACATTTGGCATGGTGCTAGAACCTTGTTCAGAGATGTTTTTGCTGGTATTGACCCGGATTTGGATGCTCAAGTGGAATTTGGAGTATTCCAAAAACTTGGAGATCCAACTACAAGAAGACAAGTAGTCTGATGCAGTACTGCTCCGCTATTTGGGGTTTATCGCTTCTGCTTCTATTTTGATTTGTGATTTTTCTTTTTTAAATAAGGTATTTAAATAAGGTATAGGGGACTGGAGAAATCTGGATTGAAATCGCTGCCTTTTTTGATTCTTTTTTTTTTCGTTAATCCGGGGGATGATCCCAAATAAACAGGTATGGAAGCTATAATTGGAAACCACGATCGAATTTATGGAAGCATTGGTTTATACATTCCTCTTAGTCTCGACTCTAGGGATCATTTTTTTCGCTATCTTTTTTCGAGAACCGCCTAAAGTTCCAACTAAAAAATGATTTTTTTTTATTATCTCAATTGAAGTAATGGTCCTCCCAATATTGGGAGGACCATTACTTCGACTTCAAACTAGTCCCCGTGTTCCTCGAATGGATCTCTTAGTTGTTGAGAGGGTTGCCCAAAAGCAGTATATAAGGCGTACCCAGTAAAACTTACAAGTAACCCAGATATAGAGATGGCGACTAGGGTTGCTGTTTCCATTATTCTAGAATTTCAAGACCACAGTGGATCCGTGATAAGATCGTTTATTTACAGCGGAATGGTATACAAAGTCAACAGATCTCAATGAATAAAAAATAGGATTTATGGCTGCACAAACAGTTGAGGGTAGTTCTAGAGCTCGTCCAAAAATGACTTCTGCAGGGGGGTTATTGAAACCTTTGAATTCGGAATATGGTAAAGTAGCTCCTGGATGGGGAACTACTCCTTTGATGGGTATCGCAATGGCTCTATTTGCGATATTCCTGTCTATTATTTTGGAGATTTATAACTCGTCCGTTTTACTGGACGGAATTTCAATGAATTAGAATTCAATTTACAAGATATTATCTTTTAAATAAGCATTTAGGTCTCGGATTTTTCTTTTTATTTTTGTTGATTGGTAGTTCGACCGCGAAATTTTTTTGTTTCTGTATTTCCGGAATATGAGTGTGCGACTTGTTCTAATTGATCCTATTGATAGTACAGAGAATGGATCTGTCATCTTGATAGAGATGGGTTTACCCCGTCGGATAGTCATTCTAGTATCTGGAGCACGGAATATATGAAATAGATTACGAAGTATTCGAACTATGATTCATACTTAATATTCAGACCCCGCGGCCGGATTCAAAAATTTTTTCTTTATAAAAAATTTTCAATTGCAAGATTTTTCTTCTTTCAAATTCCCTATTTCCGCTTTGATTTTGCTCAAAGCACAAACTTGAATAAATGGTGATCCAAGGGTTCTTACTCATGAAATCTTTCGACTTACTTTGATGTTTTTATTGAATCATCGTGGTTCTAGTATGAATCTAAGGTTTCAATTGATTCATAGGGTCTTAACAAGAAAATTCCTATCAATAATAAAGAAAACAAAAGGAAAGCTGCATTATATACAACTCAAAATAACAAATCAAAGAATAGGTAAATAGAAGATTCAAGAGGCCTGTAACGATCAACATATAACGATCAACATAAAGATAAGCGAGTCGACTTGATTTTTTGGCATTCTAATTATAACCACAAAGAATAGCTTTCTGATTTTTATTCTTTCGTATCTTTAGATAAGATTGAATCAAAAACTTAAGAAGTTTTCAATTTTCTATTCCATATCAATATTGTGGTGGTTTTGTTTGAGCCGTACGAGATGAAATTCTCATATACGGTTCTCAGAGGGGAGTCCCCT